TCCCATCTCTCTCTTTTTTTTTTTTTAGTTATTTACTAGAGCAATTATGATCTGGAAGTCGATCCAGGGCAAGTGTTCGGATCTATTATGACATAGACGTGCGGCGCTCAACGGACCTTTTTTAATATTCTAAACCCTTTCTGGTTTTTGGATTAATGTAAAAACGCTTTTTTTGTGCAACTTAGCCTATTCTTATCTCAATTAGAAGGTATTAGATGGAGCTACTTAATGTTTTACTTTTCCATAGAATATATTAATTACTATAGATTAGATTCTATTTTATTCTATTCTAAATAACAAAAATCGCACGAACAGTCGTTAGTCATTACTAAGAAACATCCCGATATTTAGTTATTCGAAGATTTTTGATAATATTTTATTTTAGAATAATATCGAATATTTCTATTTTTTTTTATACCTATTTTCTATTATAAATATTCTATTTTTTTATACTAAAATAGAAAAATTGAAAATTTTTTTATATTATTCATTGTTGATTTCGAAATATTTAATTGATAAATATTTTTCAATTATTAAAAAATTTAGTATTCGAATTCCATTTTTTTCTATAAAAAAAATTCTATTTTTCGAATAGTAATTTATTTGTTTTAATAAGAAAAAAATATATTCTGTACTGTATCTGTGTATTCTTTATCCCTACGAAAGAAACTAGAACGATCTGAGAAGGGATATAATGAAATTCTTTGATTGGTTCTTCTCAAAAGAATGATTTCATTTTATTTACCTAATGGACCAAGATTCATTCTAACAAATAAAAGAATTCGAAATAATTAAAACTTTTATTCTTTTATTCGAAACGCCCCGTGATCCTCAACCAATTTTGTGCTTCAATATAATTCCCGGGAGTAAGCGTTATCGCCTGTTTCCAATACTCAGCGGCTTGATCGAACCAAGCCTCCGCAATTTCAGAATCTCCCTGTTGAATGGCCTGTTCTCCCCGGTCGGAATAGGTGGGTCAATTCCTTTCCTTAGAACCGTACTTGAGAGTTTCCTACCTCATACGGCTCCGCAGTCAATTCTTTTGGTGTCCTTTTTTTACCTATAAAATAAAAGGGAAAACGGAATGAGATTTCTTAGAGATCTATCCCACTGTTCGGGGTAACCAAAAGAGGTTAATCGCATGAGTTTCAAACTTTCATTTTGATTAAAAATAAGTTTTATCTTTTCTCCCACCTGCGGAAGAATAAAGCATACATAGGTATTTACTCCTATCGTTAGTATTTTCTGCAAGGTAACTATCTCGGTTTCATATCGAAATTTTTTTCATATCTAAACTTATATAGAATCTTTGAAAAAGGCTTTCCATAAGTAAGAAAGAAAAGACTTACTATCTTTGGGATCTGATCCTACACCGCCGCTCAATACCTTAGTGGATCGACTCTATTACATAAGTTAATTCCTAACTTCTATCTATCTTATATATAGGCATAAGTAAGCAGTTCTTTTATTAATGTATTGGCCCAAAACCTCGTTAATTGATCTTTACGGTGCTTCCTCTCTATCAATTCTCGATTTTTTTATCCATAGACATTGAAAAAAGGTATCTAGGCATATCTTATTTCTTCATATTTTGACTTCTATGAAGTTTTGTTCTTTGCTACAGCTCATAAAAATCGTCGTTTTGGACGATGCATATGTAGCGAGCCTTTTTTTTTTAGTATTTACTAGCAGATTTGGTCTTCCTTTTTCTTTCTATAGTGGAGATAGTCGCACGTAATGACAGATCACTGCCATATTATTAAAAGCTTGGGGTAAGAATGGGTTTCGTTCTAGTGCCCGAAAATAATATTCTAAAGCTTTTGTATGTTCTCCATTACTTGTGTGGATAAGGCCTATATTATAGAGTATATAACTTCGATCGTAGGGATCGATTTCTAGTCGCATAGCTTCATAATAATTCTGTAAAGCTTCCGCATAATTTCCTTCGGATTGAGCTGACATCCGTTACGGTCGTCATTCGATTCAAAGAATCTCCGTTCCAGAACCGTACGTGAAATTTTCATCTCATACGGCTCCTCCTTTAATATGCATAATGAGAATAAGAAATACATGGAATCAAAAAAAAAGGGGTGCAATATTTTCATTATGAACTGAGCGGGGCTAGTGTTTTTACAAAAAATCTCTAACCAACCTTCTTGCGAAAGAGCTTTCTTTTACTAACATCAAACGTCTTTCTACTAAATAGAAAGGATAACTCCAGCAATTCCTTTGTCCTCAACGCCTCCTAATTTCCAGGAAATAGTCACTTCAACAGTCTTCGATGGTTATATGGGTATCCAAAGTACGAACGAGATGGATATTTGTTGTCCCAACCATTTTTGTTAGGCCCAATCCAGATACGAAAAGGGAGTAGGTAGGTAATTTTTAACAAAGTTTTCGTGTTGTCGATTGCTAGGTGTAGTGCTTCTTCCCCTATGCCGCCTATTGATACTATATTACTAGGAAGTAGGATTGACCTGTAATACAGAACACATAGGTGTAACCTTTCGCTCAATACTAAAATCGATAACTGAAACATAGTATTTGAGGCTGCATCAATCGAGGATACACGACAGAAGGAATTGTTCTATTTCTAAACTTCACCTTCAACAAGCGTAGGTTTATTTCAATAATATAGAATAATAATATTTTTTCGTTCTATCTCGAATCGTGTGCCTTTCTCCTAAAACTAGAAGTAGTCAAATTGAAATAAAAAAAAAAAAAAAGAATCAAATCACACCATCTCTGTAATAAGTAAATGCCTCTTTTTCTCCTGAAGTTGTCGGAATTATTCGTAATAAGATATTGGCCACAATTGAAAAGGTCTTATCAATAAAATTTCCATTTATCCGCGATCTAGGCATAGGTATCAATCCATTCTATAATTCTTCTCATTACCCTTTGGCGAAAAATGATTCCACAAACAAAGGATTTGTACAGTACGAAATAACATAAAAACAGATTCATTTCCAAACAAAATAAATTTAACGAACCTTCTGCTACCTGCTACTACTTATCTTTTTTTTTTATTCCAATTATTCCAAATACTCAAATTGCTCTTTTTTTCAAGAATCAATAACAAGACTCAATAAGAAATAAAATAGTTGAATCCTATTCGAATTCATACAAAACAAATGTAGTAGTATAGGAACTATTCCAATTTCATCGAAGCGGAAGAATCAAGGAATTTTTCGAGTAGGTAAAAAAAAAAAAAGAGTTTTGATTGAATTATGATCTAACGAGTAAAGGAAAAAGAATCGAATAATCATTCTATGATGGAAATCAATAGAATAACTGTTTATTTTTGTTGTGTCCATAGCGAGTATACACTATACAATCAAATAGAAATATCCCCGGGATGATTCATGAATTTGTAATAGATCGATGAGATAAAGGATTTGTTAGTGAGAACTTTAAAACTAGAAAGGAATTTTCTAATTTTTATGGAATTGTAGTCTAAATCTAAATAGAACCATGGGTGAAGAGTATCCATTAATCATACATGGTCTAAAAAACATAAACCCATCAATCAGTTGATTCGTTCAAATTCATTGATTTAATCCGGTCTATTTGGGCTGGGCATCCCTATCGAAACAAAAATGGAAAATATTCATATAAATATGAATAGAGTAATGTCTCGCTATTTCTTCGGTTTCTGAGTCATAATCATTGTGTAGGAGAGATGGCCGAGTGGTTCAAGGCGTAGCATTGGAACTGCTATGTAGGCTTTTGTTTACCGAGGGTTCGAATCCCTCTCTTTCCGTACTTTCGCCAAATTCGCCAACATTCCTAACTGTAACAAATCAAACAACAAGAAATACCATTAGTAGAAAATAACAGTTAGGTCCTTCTTTTCTTTTTATTTTACCATCCCCTGACTTTAAACCTTAAGTCAATTTACTTTGGCAAAAGAAAGGGGCAAAATTGTCCGAACTCTTTGCTTTGTATTTTTTTTAGGGTTAAGTCTGACGGGAATAATATTCTACCACTAGCAATTCATTTATTTTTAAACCGACCCACTTACTATCTATTATTTGATTGACTAATCCTTTATATGGGAATGGGTGAAGAGTCAAATGTTTGGGCAATTCCTCACGGGGAGATGAATCAAGATAATTTTGAATTAGAGTTCTGGATTGTTGTTCATCCCTCCCCATAATAGTATCTTGGGGTTTGCAACGATAACTTGGTATATCTACTATACGACCATTAACTAAAATATGTCTATGGTTAACTAATTGGCGGGCTGCCGGAATAGTCGGAGCCATACCCAATCGAAAAAGGATGTTATCCAAACGCATTTCAAGTAATTGTAGTAAAACCTGACCTGTTGACCCTTTGGCTTTTCTGGCGATACGCACGTATTTAAGTAATTGTCGTTCTGTAATCCCATAATGAAAACGCAATTTTTGTTTTTCTTCTAGACGAATACGATATTGAGATCTTTTCCCGGAACGCGATTGGTTTCTAAGATCAGTTCCGGCTCTAGGCCTTTTATTAGTTAATCCAGGCAAAGCCCCTAGACGGCGTATTTTTTTGAAACGAGGCCCTCGGTAACGCGACATAAAGACTCCTTTCTTTTTTCTTTATTTATTTTCTTTATTTATATTTCATTTTACTAAATAAATCGAAATTAAAACTGAACTAAATGATAAATGAAGCGAAATCCCCTGAAGTATTGTATTACAATAAATAATGAAATGAATTTTTATTGTATAAATATCGTATACGAACCCATTTTTGTATTATATATTTTATTTTGTATTTTTATTTTACAATATGTAAGTAGAATAAAAGGAAAAGAAAAGGTTAAATTTCGGCACACCAAATCAGGAAAAAGACTCTTTCTTTTCCTTTTATTCATATGAATAAGGAAAGGGGACCTTATTGTTTGTTCTTTTATTTCCAAAAATTATTCAAAATGTAAAATAAATCGAACAAATACAAAAAAAAATAGAGAAAAGCCGGCTATCGGAATCGAACCGATGACCATCGCATTACAAATGCGATGCTCTAACCTCTGAGCTAAGCGGGCTCACGTAAATTCTACATACATAGGAATTCAATAAACTATATCTTAGTTTAGGCTTAGCTATTAACTATTCATTTTTATTCTTTTATAATAAAAAAATATTTATTTCAAATCAAATACAAATAAATATTGAATTTCGTTTTTTTTTTATTTCTTTCATTTCTCTATATTTTTTATTTTTGTCTAGAACAATTAAATTCTATTTAAATTCTATTTCGTTCAATTTAGAAATTATATGAAATTCTATTTCTATTTAGTATTATATTTAGTAGGTCTATGAATTTGAAAATTCATTTCAAATCGAAATTGAAAATAATTCTATTATTAATAGAAATGGATATTTATTTTCATTTTTGTTATAGTATATAGGTCTGCCCTAAGAAAAAAACCTAAAAAAAGGAAGGAAAGGATAAGAATAAAAAAATTCATAAAAAAAAATTCTAATTCTAAGAATTTAGAATCGATAAAGCTGAAATCCAGATCATAATAACATAATAAGATATAAGATATTCTTCTGCTTTGATTCAGAGACTAAGATGGAAAACAAAGAATCGAACCTTTGAGTATTAAAAATTGCATGGGAAAATGAAAGGATAAGAGGATATATATGGTATATATCTATCCATATTGAATTGCAGCTACAGAAATGATAGAATCATTTCTAATTAGACCAAATCAAAAATCAAATCTAGGCTTTCGATAGAGATGAAAGAAGTTAGACAAAAAATAAAAAAGGAGGAAACACCTTTCGGTATAGGAATTGGTATAGTAATCCGTATCAAATCTAATGAATTCGACGGTTCCGACATAAAAGAATAAAAAAAGGGGAAGGACATTCCACTGAGATCCTAATTTTAAAACAAAGAAAGGGGGATATGGCGAAATCGGTAGACGCTACGGACTTAATTGGCTTGAGCCTTAGTATGGAAACCTACTAAGTGAAAACTTTCAAATTCAGAGAAACCCTGGAATTAAAAAAATGGGCAATCCTGAGCCACCTCCTTTTTTTTTTTTTTTTCAAAAAAAAAGCAAAAAATAAGGGTTCAGAAAGCAAGAATAAAAAAAAAAGGAAAGGTGCAGAGACTCAAAGGAAGTTGTTCTAATAAATGGGGTTGACTGTGCTGTGTTGTTATAAGAATTCTTCCATCAAAACTCCAATCAAAAAAAAAAAAGAGTAAAGCATATACGTAGTGAACTATATCAAATGATTAATGACAACCCGAATCCGTAATCCGTATTTTTTTTTTTTATAATATGAAATATATATTCTAAAATTTAGAATTCTATCTAAATAAAAATTTTAGAATATGAAATGAAAAAATTTATATGAAAAAATGGAAGAATTTTTGGGTTATGAATCGATTCCAAGTTGAAAAAAGAACCAAATAAAATATTAATTTACTCCATAGTCTGATAGATCTTTTGAAGAACTGATTAATCGGACGAGAATGAAGATAGAGTCCCGTTCTACATGTCAATACTGACAACAATGAAATTTATAGTAAGAGGAAAATCCGTCGACTTTTAAAATCGTGAGGGTTCAAGTCCCTCTATCCCCAAAAGCTTATTTCACTCCCTAACTAGTTATCCTTTTTTTATTAACGGTTTGAAGGTGGTTATGTTCCTCATTTTTTTGTTTTCAATTTCAAAAAGGCTACGGACGGAAATGCTTTTCCCTTATCACAAGTATTGTGATATACATGCAAATGACTATCTTTGAGCAAGGAGTAATTATTTGAGTGATTCACAATCAATATCATTACGCGTACTAAAACTTAAATAAACTTAGAGACAAAGTCCTTCTTTTTGAAGACCAAAGAAATTACGGTACCTAGATAAATACGTTATCGTCCTTTTAATTGACATAGACCCGAGTTCTCTATTAAAATGAGTAGATGATGCGCCAGAAAGGGGAATGGTCGGGATAGCTCAGCTGGTAGAGCAGAGGACTGAAAATCCTCGTGTCACCAGTTCAAATCTGGTTCCTGGCACATGATTAATTGTTTGACGAGTATCCATTCTATAAATTTACCAAGATGGATTGATATACATATTCATTAATAGTCGAGATCATGACACATACGTAAGTTATTTATTTAGTTATTGCAATATACCCCATCTATTTTTTAGATAGATGGGTAGATAGTTTTTAAAATTAAGAATTTAATTATGTTTTCTTTTTTTTGTTCATATTGTGTCTCCTCTCATGCAAAATGAATAGAATATTAATACTTCATACATATTCCAAAAGGTTACATTAGTTAGTTGAAACGCCCAAAACAAAAAAAAAGTAGAGTCTCGGGGAATTAAAGGATGAAAATAGATAAGATTCATCTCAGATCCAGTACAAATAGAATCGGATCCCCGCCCATATCTTTTTCCATTTCTTCATTTCCTCATACATTATATGACTTTCTGGAACCCATCTAAGTAAGTGATTGATGTATGCGCGGTACAAAGCTCATGAT